GATTTTCCTTGATACCTAACATAATGCATCAAGGGTTCCTTGAAGAACCAGAGGGGCAGGGTCCTTTGAGAATCATTACGAGGTGCCACTACAAGATGTTTTATTTTTCCATAGAAATGTGTTCTCTCAAGAAAGGCTAGAGAAGATATTGACCGTAAATGAGAGGATTGTTTACGAAGGAAAACTAATACGGATTCGCATTCATATACATGAGAATTATACAAGAACAAGAATAATCTTTGATTTTCCTTTGAAAAAATTGAAGTGGATTTCTTTGGAGTAATAAGGCTATTCCAATTATGATGCTCGTGTAGAAAGCATCTCAATAAATGCAAAGAAGGAGCATCTCGTATCCGGGTGCGAAGAGTTTGAAGCAAGATTTCCAGATGGATTGGGTGGGGTATTAGTATATCTGACACATAATATAAATGTGATAATTTGTCCTCTAAAAAGGGAAATATTGAATGAATAGATCGTAAATTCTGATATTTTGCTATTCTTTCTAGGGAAGGTACTAATCGCATCGAGAATGGAATTTCCATAATTCCTGCAAAACCCTCTGATATCGTTTGAGAATAAAAACTCCTGTTGGGCCCGACGAACCTAGAATCATTAACCGAAATGATTAAATGATTCTGTTGATGCAGTCGAGTAATTAAGCGTTTCACAATTAGTGAACTAGATTTATTGTCATTGTCATAACCTAAATTTTCCGTGGGTTCATAAAAAATCGAACTATTTAAACCATGATCATGAGCAAGTGCATAGATATACTCCCGAAAAAGAAGTGGATATAGGAAGCGCTGTTTCCGGTATCTATCTATTTCTAAATAGCCTTGCAATTCGTATTGCAATTTCTCCATTTGCAATGAAACTTGAACCGCATGCGGGGGAGGATTTCTTAGGTTATCAAATAATACATAGTGCGATATGGTCCTAGCAAGGTATATCGTAAAAACAGATATACCGGAGACAAGACGTCTAATCAACGCATCCTCTCTTTTTCCATCCAACTCGTTCGTGTTTGGGTATAGTTACAAGAGATTGTGTATTAGAAATCCTTTATTTTTGCAACCCGATCGCTCTTCTGACTTTGGAATGAATAAATTTTATTTATCAGTACACCGTTTCTTATACACATTTGGTTACACTCCAGTAACTAATGGAGAATAGTGAAGTGAATAGTTAGGATTTTTTTTTGAAAAAGGAATCAATGATCCACTCGCAGGAGAGCCCTTTCCCGCATCAGGCACTAATATATTTTTAACGTCTAATTAGATCGGGTATTCGTTCGAATTAAGATAAGAACGGAAACTCGTTGCTTTTGGTTTTTCCTTATAATTGGAGCTATATAGCTCTATCCATTTATTCACTTGACCCAACTATGAATGAATTTGGAACCGTTCCAACTAAGAATCAAGAGGACATTTTTTACCGATCTGATATGACCAGATAAGAATGAAGTATTCTCGGAGTTATCCATTGATACGACATGCTGTTTTTTCCATTCATTCCCTTCCCTTTCAGGATCAGTCGTGGTCTTACAAACTCTACCGATGGTATGGACGAATCCGCTTCATCTAAATGTGTAAAAGATCATAGCCGCACTTAAAAGCCGAGTACTCTACCGTTGAGTTAGCAACCCAGATAAGGATAAATATGATGTGTAGATACGATCGGAATAAAAAAAAAATAAAGAGATTTGATTACCGGAACCAGTCAAGTCAAAACATTGAACTAACATAAGAATAAGAGCAAGTTTAGAAGAAAATATGATTATCGAAAAATATATACAATACAGAAGAGCAGATTCAAAAATAAGTATAGCTTTAGTAAATAAAAAAATACTTCCTATGTCACAGACGATCCGTCAAACCAATCCTTTGAATGAAGTAAAAGACCAAACCTATGAGACCACAAGAATAGATCTATTTATCTACGATCGAATTCTATTGTATTCTATTCGTTCGAGACACCATTGTCAATACAAATGAAATATTGGAAAAACAAATAAAATAAAACAAAATACAACAAATAAACTAAATATAAATAAGGCGTTGTGTTAGATTGGCACTACAAGAAATGAAAATGAAGTGAAGTAAAGAAGAAGTAGGGAAAAAAGAATCTCGTCTTTATTCACTGGAGGCCCCAAGATTGACCTCTTGTTTCTTGAGTTGAGGGAGTCCCAAGGAAAACCACCTGATTAATGGTAATCCCATAATTTCATGGATTTCAGTTATTACATATAATCTTTTTTTTATCCCTCTCATATAAAAAAAAAAGACAAAGAAATTCTTTGTAATTCTTTGTCGTTACATTATCTGGAATCATATAGGAACAATAGTGAATAGGTATGAATATAGCAAGAGAGTGGCGGAGAAACAATTACACAAAACTAGAACTAGCTACTATACCGGTACTGGCCATCTTTTGATTTCGTTAATTTCATTTTGTTTGATTAACTAGAAGTTCCTTAAATACCTCTGCCTTTTTTGAAATATCATGAACAGTTTCCGTGGGTTGAGCTCCTTTTTCAAGCAAATATAGAATAGCAGGAACATTTAAATAAGTTTGATTCTTTATCGGGTCGTAAAAGCCTACTTTCCGAAGATCTCTCCCCTCTCTTCGGGATCTAACATCAATTGCAATGATTCGATAGGTGGCTCATTGGGATAGATGGATGGGCAATACCCCCCCCCCCCCCCCTGGAAACGTATAGGAAGTTTTCTCCTCATACGGCTCGAGAAAGAATGATTCAATTTTATGGATATAAACCGATAGCAAACGGATCCATGAAATCATGAATAAAATTGAGTCGTCTTTTTTCATTCTTCCTTCCTAAGAATAAGAAAAAAAAAAATATCATTCGTCCTCATAACTCAAGTTGGGTAATTCTCAAAGGACTCAAAAATAAATCCTTAAATAAATATTTCTTGAGCGGTCTATAACCCCTTTTTTGTCTCATCTGGAATCTATTTCCATTTCTTATTATGATCCAATCCACTTGATTGAGACAATAATTGAAAATGGTGTTTTCTTGTTTTGGAATCACTTATTTTTGAATCATTAGGTTTAGACATTACTTCGGTGATCTTTAATCTTCCGGAACGGCAGCAACATACCTTTTGGCTATTTCTTTCTTTACGTCGAAGAATCATACGAACGATTCAATTAATTCCCCTGCGATACACTTCTTTATAATCGAAATAGTTTCACCAATTACAACAAACTTTTGGATTTGAAACTCGGTCCAATTTGACCTTTTCTATATCGAAGATATACTTACGAAGTCGTTCCAAATTATTGATTGGCACTAACCCTAGATCCTGCCTCTGATAATCATTTATTCTCGAGCTCCATCGTGTACTATTTACATTACAACCAAACATCGTGGAGTAATAGTGAAACAGAACAAAATATGTCGAGCCAAGAGCATCTTCATTGAAGATGATGGATGTCAAAATCCACAGCCGATCATGTCATTCAAGTCGCACGTTGCCTTCTACCACATCGTTTCAAACGAAGTTTTACCATAACAAACATTCCTATAATTCGGAATCGGTACGGGATTGATTCAATATGGAATTAAATCATGAATAGTCATTGGTTCAATCAATGGAATAGTATTCCATATTTTTGATTGATCTTTTACTCTATTTTTTTATATTCTCCACGGACGCATATGTATATCTAACAAGTATCCAGTTTGACCCCAGCCAGATTCATTCTAGCGTATGAATGAAATACATTTATTTCATCATTTATAAGAAAGATGAATAAACAACAAGTTAGTTAACAACCTGATCATTTGTGACGATCAGTCATGAATGAAATGAGCCAATTCTTGCTCGAACGACTAAACTAAAGATCTTTAATTAGATTTCCAATACCGGAAAAGAATGAGTTAGTAACTGACTAAGCTATTCCAATGAACCGGAAAGGGCCAAAGTGATTCGATGGTAAATGATAGATTCACTAATCTCAGACTTCATCGAGTATCGAAGATTCATTAAAAATGAAAAATGGTTTCACATAAAAAAAATCTCGTACTTTGGCATCATTGCTGGAAAGCAATTCTCCCGTAAAGACTCAATTTGATCTCTGAATCAATTAGCAAGTCTGTGCAATCACAACGAGTAACTGTAATTGCGGATATCTCCTAGACGTAAATTTGATCATCATAATAACATTAAACTAAATTTAATCTTTCTTTTCCTTAAATCATCAACTGTTTAAACCAGATAAATGGGACGAGAAACAAAATCTAAAACTAATTTAATTTCTTTGTTCATGAGCATCAAACATAATAATAAATTAATATATAATATAATTAATTATGTAAATGTAATTAATTATGTATATGTATATGTAAATGTAAAAAAAAAAAAATGAATAAAATAAAAAAAAGACAAAGTAAATGAAATAAGGTAAAGTGAACGTCTTCCATTCATTCTTTCATCCGATTGAGAAAATCAGAATCAAAGCAGTATGATCTTTCGGTATCCATCGGGTTATGTTATATATACAGCTGTTACCGTGGGCAATCGTGGATATTCTAAGGCATCACAGAAATTTTTGACCGAAACCAAAACGCTGTTGTTGTTTGTTCTTACTGAAATAGAACAATAACAATACAAAAGGAAGGTATTTTATTTTTGGCAGATTCTGCTTTTTTGCTTCTGGAGTCCTTCGATAAAGTCAATAAATGAAATCTATGATTCTGCCTACCAATTGATACATTGATTTACAATTCTATTATTCATCAGTTCATTAGAACTAGAACCCGATGCAAAAAAATTGGATACAATGCATCTATTCCGTATTGAACTTGATTGTTTGTTGATGAAATCGGGAATAGCCACAGATATTGCAATTGATACCTTCCATTGTTGATCAGCGCATATCTAAAAAAATTCCATCTGGATTATGAATCATACATACCTGGTCAACCAACAAAAGGATCTTCTTTTCTTATAAGCTGTATAAGCTGCGTGCTATACCAGTACTAGATACGTATAAGTGCAAAACAAAATGGGTCCAGATACGTTTTGTTTTTTATTCCCATTTTTCATTTTAGTCCAGTCTTAGAAACTCAAATCCCGTTCATGGAATTGGTACCACGAACCCGAACCCTTATTAGAATCCAAAAACCCCTACTAGATAGAATATAAATAAAAATGAATTGGCAATTGGGATAATTATTAAATGAGATACGATTACCATATCCGCTTTACCATTAATTAGAAGTTAGAAGATAGAAGAGGTTTCTTTCACATTTCGACTCAGAATGGATCATGCAGGAATAAGAATTTCCTGGATTTAAGCATAAAGTCTCTTCTTTTGACTAACTAACTTCAATATGAACGGTACGGACATACGCTGAATAATCAAATTTGGAATTCAATAAAAAAAAATATCTTCTCAATGGATCTATGTCTATGCTCCCATCCCGCCTATACCACAATCATGGATTTTTCATACGTGTGTCAGTCATTGAAAGTGGATTCCATGTGTAGGAAACAGAATAGAAAGGTAAAGTATAATTCAGAAAAGAACCATTAAAAACCAAACTAGAAATGAAAAGCTAGAAATAAAGAATGGATTACGATTACGTTGTATCCAACATGAACCTCTTAATTAAATAGAAGATTATTGAGATTATTAAAGTAAAGAGAACAAATAATATTTGTTAAGTTAAGATGGAATTGATCTGGGACGGAAGGATTCGAACCTCCGAGTAACGGGACCAAAACCCGTTGCCTTACCGCTTGGCCACGCCCCATTTATGTTTCTATTCAACACGAATATACATTAATATTGGTATTGGGTGTTCGTCAATTCCAGCCCAGTATCTATGGAAGAAAGAAGTTGTTGCTGAGATTCGACACGTGTAGATCCGGAATAAAACTAAATTCATTGATCATTACATATAATTAAATTAAGATAATTAAGATATTGTATGAAAGTATGATTCCGTATAATTCAATTTGACAATTGAATTTGATTGGGGGAATTCAAAGAAAGAAGGATTTTTTTACCTACCCTCTTTCTTGATTTTTTCTCTTATATCAAATCAATCAATAACTTAATAAAAATGATATTATTCTAAGAACAAAATATTTGATTTGTTATGCCTAATATCTTTAGTTTAATCTGTATCTGTCTTAATTCTGCCCTTCAGCCGAGTGGTTTTTTCTTCGCAAAATTGCCCGAGGCTTATGCTTTTTTGAACCCAATCGTAGATGTTATGCCGGTCATACCTGTGCTCTTTTTTCTCTTAGCCTTTGTGTGGCAAGCTGCTGTAAGTTTTCGATGAGATCCTTGATACTGTTCTAGAAAGATTCACGATTTATTCGAAAAATATATATTATAATATAATATATATATTTTACCATTTATTTAATAAGAAAGATGAGATAAGTAGAAGTAGTGCATTAAGACAAGAACCCTCGATTCAAACATTGAATTGAACATTCTTTGATAGACTCCGTGAATCCGGATCACCTCATTTTCTCATTCTGACCCTCCATCCATGGAGCGCATACGGCATTCTGATCCCCCACAATATAAAATCGTATTGTAGGTATGACGAGATTATTTTGGTAACGAAGGAATCAGAACCTTATTACAAATGAATTGAATTCCTGCTAATTCCTTTCTTTTCTAAAAAAACCACTTCGTTTCTTGGTGTCAAAAAATGGGATGGTACAAAGGTTGAGAATCTATTCCCTTTTTCTCCCCCAACTGGTCTTGGAGATTTGTAATGCTTACTCTCAAACTGTTCGTTTATACGGTGGTGATATTCTTTGTTTCGCTCTTCATCTTCGGATTCCTGTCTAATGACCCAGGACGTAATCCTGGGCGCGAGGAATAAAGAATAATGGATTTTTCCTTTCCTTTTTTGGTTTCTAAATCCATCTTCTTAACTTTAAATTTGATCTATTCCATACATTTCATTTATCTAAATGAAATCATCAATCCAACCAAGCCAAAGGGACTCGGGATTTATAGAATTAGAAAGATAAATATCAAGTGAGCGTAGGGAACGGAGAGAGAGGGATTCGAACCCTCGGTACGAATAGCTCGTACAACAGATTAGCAATCTGCCGCTTTAGTCCACTCAGCCATCTCTCCAAATTGCAAAAAACGCATAATTCATATGTGACGCGACGTGCGAAGTAAAGATTGATATTTCTTTTTCTTTATTCTAGAGATATATATATATATATATGAATTGTATAAGAAATCCCATTTATACAACCATTCAAAACAGATATCTCTAAAGGAAAAAAGATCCATCCCTCTTTGATTTTCTTTCGTCCGAAAGGTTCTTTTGTTCTCCCGGCCTGGCTAGGCACTGGCCAGGCCATTCCCCCCTTTTTCAATGAATCCTAACCTAAAATTATAAATTTTAAAACTCAATATGTTATTGAAGCAGCAACAAGAGCTATTATAATTTCTATGATATGAAGGAAATTTATTATATTGTTATTCCCCTCC